AGATGAAATGGTATACATTTATATGGTGTGTGTATATAATACATGGATATATAAATAATATATATTTATAATATATACATATAATATATACATATATATATATAAATTATATTAATTTGTATAAATAAAATATTGTGGTTTTTTTGGGTTGCAGCTTAGGGATTCTTTAACTGTGATCCAGGGAAGGCCATGAACACATATGTTAAATATTTAAATATTTATGTTGTGTGGGTTGGTTAAATTTTTATGATTCATTACTTGCAATTTGCAGTGATTGTATCATACACCAAGTAGTTTATTAGTGTAGCTGGATCTCGTTTTAGGGGTTTGGCGAGAATAAATCTAGCTACATGAAAGTCTAATTGGTGGGGGGTAAGGGGGGTTTGCCACAGATACGCACACGCACGCATGCGTATGTGAGTACGTGAGAGCGTGTGCGTGTACGTGTACGTGTTACGTGTGTACGTGTGCGTGTACGTGTAACGTGTGTATGTGTATACGTGTTACGTGTTACGTGTAACGTGTGTATACGTGTGTGCGTGTACGTGTAACGTGTGGCCCCTTATTTGTATATAGGTAATAGATTAGGAATAGACTCTTACTTTAAGGTATTATTGTAATAAGTAGTGGGTAAAAAGGGGCCTTTAGGCCCCTTATTTGTATATAGGTAATAGATTAGGAATAGACTCTTACTTTAAGGTATTATTGTAATAAGTAGTGGGTAAAAAGGGGCCTTTAGGCCCCTTATTTGTATATAGGTAATAGATTAGGAATAGACTCTTACTTTAAGGTATTATTGTAATAAGTAGTGGGTAAAAAGGGGCCTTTAGGCCCCTTATTTGTATATAGGTAATAGATTAGGAATAGACTCTTACTTTAAGGTATTATTGTAATAAGTAGTGGGTAAAAAGGGGCCTTTAGGCCCCTTATTTGTATATAGGTAATAGATTAGGAATAGACTCTTACTTTAAGGTATTATTGTAATAAGTAGTGGGTAAAAAGGGGCCTTTAGGCCCCTTATTTGTATATAGGTAATAGATTAGGAATAGACTCTTACTTTAAGGTATTATTGTAATAAGTAGTGGGTAAAAAGGGGCCTTTAGGCCCCTTATTTGTATATAGGTAATAGATTAGGAATAGACTCTTACTTTAAGGTATTATTGTAATAAGTAGTGGGTAAAAAGGGGCCTTTAGGCCCCTTATGTGTGTAGATGTTCTGGGGGTGGTGATACCCATTTTTGATTTACAAAATCAAGGCTTTAAGTTAAGCTACCAAGACTATCAGTTTAAGAGTGTATTTTCTAGCTTATTAATAAAAGGTGTAATTATTAAAAGTATAAAGTGAAGGAGGGATGTTAGTTGCCCGATTTCAATAAAGGGGGTTTCTACGGGCTGTCCTCCGATTCAGGTTAAGAGGAGGAGATTTGAGATAAATGATCAAAAGATAATTTGTGATAGTGGGCGAAATATTTGGCTTCGTTGTTTTGTTGTGTGGAGTAGGGGTATTATTAGTAGGATTGTAATGGATGCTGCTAAGGCTAATACACCTCCAAGTTTGTTGGGGATTGAACGGAGAATTGCGTATGCAAATAGAAAGTATCACTCTGGTTTAATATGTGGTGGGGTTACGAGGGGGTTAGCAGGTGAGAAGTTTTCTGGGTCTCCTAGTAGGTTTGGGGAGAATAATGCTATTATTAGTAGAAGGGTTATAAGTATAATGGCCCCTAAGAGGTCTTTGTAGGAGAAGTATGGGTGGAATGGGATTTTGTCTGTATTGGTGTTTAATCCTGTTGGGTTATTTGATCCGGATTCGTGAAGAAATATTAGGTGGATGGTTGCTATGGCGCAAATAATAAAAGGTAGTAAGAAATGAAACGTGAAAAATCGTGTTAGTGTGGCATTGTCTACTGAAAAGCCCCCTCAAATTCATTGAACAATGGTTGTTCCAGCATAGGGGATTGCGGATATAAGATTTGTGATTACGGTTGCACCTCAGAAGGATATTTGCCCTCAGGGTAAGACATAACCAACAAAGGCTGTTGCTATAACTATAAATAGTAGTAGTACTCCTGTGTTTCATGTTTCTTTATATAAATATGAGCCATAGTAGAGTCCTCGACCAATATGAATGTAGAGGCAAAAGAAAAATATGGATGCGCCATTGGCATGAATGTTTCGTAGAAGTCATCCATATTGAACATCTCGTGTAATATGGGCGATAGAAGAGAATGCAAGGTTTGTATCTGCAGTGTAGTGTATGGCTAGGAAAAGGCCTGTGGTAATTTGGATAATTAGACATAGTCCTAGTAGTGATCCGAAGTTTCATCATGTTGAGATGTTACTTGGTGTTGGTAAGTCAATGAAGGAGTTGTTTAAGATTTTAATGGCTGGATGTGTTTTTCGAGTGATTGTCATGGGTTTTTGTAGTTGAATAACAACAATGGTTTTTCAGATCATGAGTTCTGGTGTAAGTCCAGATAAGAACTGTGTCTTATTTAGTGTTTTTATTGTTATTGTTTTTTCTTTTAGGGGTTATTGGTGTAGCTTCTAATCCTTCTCCTTATTTTGGGACAGTTGGGTTAGTGATGGTAGCTGCTACTGGTTGTGGTGTTTTGGTTGGGTTTGGGTGTTCTTTTGTATCCTTAGTTTTGTTTTTGATTTATTTAGGGGGAATATTAGTTGTGTTTGCATATTCTGTTGCTTTATCTGCAGAGGCTTATCCGGAGACTTGATGAGATTGGTCTGTTATTGTATATGTTTTTGGATATGGTCTTTTGATTATTATATTTGGGTTGTTTTTTATAGATATTGAGGTAGTTTATAGTTTAAGTATTGATGGTGGGGGGATGTATGATATTCGAGCTGATTTTGGTGGTGTTGTTTTGTTATATTTAAAAGGTGGGCCGTTATTATTATTATGTGGGGGGGGTTTGTTGTTAGCATTGTTTGTTGTGTTGGAATTAACGCGTGGGGTAAAGCGTGGGTCTCTTCGTGTTGTATAGGTTTTTGTTAGTACTAGTAATAAGATGACAAGGGTTGTGAATGTAGTTAAATAGGTTTTAATGATGCCTTTTTGAAGCAAGGATATTTTGTTTGTAAGGTCGATGTTAATTTTTGATATCATTTTAGGGCCGAGTTTTTCATATCATATAAGGTCGTTTAGTTGTAGGGCAATTTTGTTTCCTGTGTTAAGTGTATTTTTTGTTATTTTTCGATGTAGGAGTGAATTAAAAAATCCTAGTTGTGATGTTAGGACAATGTGTTGTGTTTTGTTTGTTGTGATTAGTAGTGTTGTTTTTTTTGTTAGTTCTAGGGCGACTAGAAGGCCTAGTAGTGTTACTAGTAGAGCAGCGAGTTTAGTTGGGGTTGGTATTGTTATTGTGGTGAGTTTTTTTGGCATTATTGTAGTTGTAATTAGTAGGCCAGCGATTATGCTTCCAAAGGCCAGGCGGATTAGTGGATTTGTTTGGTTTTTGTTAATTTCAAGTAGTTGGGTTGTTGATGTGTGGCGAGGGGAGTTTATTTGGACATAAAAAATAATTCGTAGGCTATAGGCTGCTGTTAGTGAGGTTGCAATTAAGGTTGTTGTGAGGGCTCAGGCGTTTGTGTTTGATGTGTTAATTGTTTCAATGATTATGTCTTTTGAGTAAAATCCTGCTAGGAAGGGGGTTCCAGTTAAGGCAAGGCTGCCTAAGGTTATACAGGTGGTGGTAATTGGTAGTGTTTTTTGAGTTCCACCTATTTTTCGAATATCTTGTTCGTTTGATAGGCTATGGATGATAGAGCCTGAGCAGAGGAAAAGCATTGCTTTAAAGAAGGCATGGGTTATAATATGGAAGAAGGCTAGTTCTGGTTGTTTAAGTCCAATTGCTACTATTATTAATCCTAGTTGGCTTGAGGTTGAAAAGGCAATGATTTTTTTAAGGTCGTTTTGGGTTAGGGCGCAGATGGCTGTAAATATTGTTGTAGTGGCGCCTAAGCAAAGGCAGATAGTGCTGGCTTGATGGTTTGCATTAAATAGGGGGTTTAATCGAATTAGTAAGAAGATTCCGGCTACGACTATTGTGCTTGAGTGTAGTAGGGCGGATACGGGGGTTGGGCCTTCTATAGCGGCTGGAAGTCACGGGTGAAGTCCGAACTGTGCCGATTTTCCTATGGCAGCAAGAATTAGGCCTAGGAGTGGGGGAAGTGGTGTTGTATTGTGGGTAAATAGTTGTTGAATATCTCAGGTATTAAAGTTTATGGAGAATCATGCTAGAGCTATGATTAAACCAATATCTCCTGTTCGATTAAAAATTACAGCTTGAAGTGCGGATGTATTAGCGTTTGAGCGGCTAAATCATCAGCCAATTAGTAAGAAGGATATGATTCCAACAGCTTCTCAACCCAGAAAAAGTTGAAAGAGGTTGTTAGATGTAATTAGAAGTACTATTGAGATTAGGAATATTGTAAGATATTTAGTAAATTGCTTCAGGTTTACATCTGTTGCTATGTATCAATTGGCAAATTCTAAAATTGCTCATGTAATGAAGAGGGCGGTGGGTAGAAATATTGTTGTGTATTGGTCAAATATAAAGCTTGCTTTAATATTGAAACAGGTGTTGAGCCAATTAATGTTTATTGTAGTTGATTCTAATCCTGTATTAAGGAAAATAAGTATTGGAGTAAGACTAGTTAGACATGCTATTTTTGTTGTTATAATATAAATATTGGTTTTCTGGGGGGATATTAATGTTATGGTTAATGGGGTTAATAGGAGTGTTATGGTAATGAAGAGGGTTGAGTGAAATAGCAGAGTTTGCATTAACTTTCACTTGGAGTTGCACCAAGAGTTACTAATGCCTAAAATTAGGGGAAGTCTATTATCCTTTGAAAGTAAGAGGTCCGGGGAATTAAACCCGGGTACTAGAGTTAGCAGTTCTAGTCTATTCTGTCTCTCTTGATGTATGATGGAGGTAAGTCCATAATTTCAGGTCCACAGCTTAATGTTTTAGTTAAACTACATACATAGGTGTAAAGGAGTATTTTTGGGGTGGTAATTAATAAAAGGAGTGGGATTAGATGTAGGATTAAAAGGAGGTGTTCTCGTGTATAAGAGGGGGGAAGTATTAGTTGTTTAGATATTTTGTTTCGTTGTGTTATTAGAAAAATATATAATGAGTAGGTAGCTGTAAATAGGGTTGTGAGTCCTGTTAGAATAAGTGAGAAAGAAGATCAATTGAATAAGCTTGAGATGATTATAAGTTCTCCTATTAGGTTAATTGTTGGAGGTAGTGCTAAGTTAGATAAGCTTGCTATAAGTCATCATGTTGTTATTAGCGGTAGTATTATTTGTAATCCTCGTGTGATTATGAGTGTGCGTGTGTGGGTTCGTTCATAATTTGTATTTGCTAAACAGAAAAGGAGGGATGAGGTAAGTCCATGGGCAATTATTATAATTATTGCCCCTGTAATGCTTCATGGGGTGTGAATAAGTGTGGCTGCAGTTACTAGGCCTATATGGCTAATTGAGGAGTAGGCAATAATTGATTTTAGGTCTGTTTGTCGCAGGCAGATGGTACTAGTTATGATTATGCCTCATAATGCGAGAATAATGAATGGGAGGTAGTTGACTTTAGTAATTGGTATTAGAATTGGAGTTAGGCGTATAATTCCGTATCCTCCTAATTTTAATAGGACAGCTGCTAAGATTATAGAGCCTGCAATTGGTGCTTCTACGTGGGCTTTGGGGAGTCAAAGGTGGAGGCCGTATAATGGTATTTTAATTATGAAAGCTAGAATACATGCTAGTCATATTATAGTGTTAGACCAAGTTATAGGTAGGTTTAGGTTAATTATGGGTATGATGAGTGTTGTTATGTGGTGATTTTTTGAGTATATAATTAAGAGTGCGATTAGTAAAGGGAGAGATCCAATAAGGGTGTAGAACATGAAATAGGTGCCTGCATTGAGTCGTTCAGTTTGATTACCTCAGCGAGTAATTAAGATAAGAGTTGGAATTAGTGTGGCTTCAAATATAATATAAAATAAGATCAGATTTATTGTTGAGAATGTTATAACAAGAGTGAGTTGGAGGAGTGTTGCTGTTATTAAAAATGAGCGTTTACGGGTGATTGGTTCATTTGTAAGATGGTGTTGGCTTGCTATAGCTATAAGTGGTAGTAGTCATGTAGAGAGGATTAATAGAGGTGTTGAGATATAGTCTAGGCCTAAGAGTGTGTTTATGTGATGAAACTTTAAGTTTAGGGGGCTATTTAGGTAGTGGCTTGTTAGTGTTGCGATTAGTAGTGTGTATGTAATAAAGGAGGTGAATAGAAATTGTGGTTTAATAATGAGAACGGTTGGTACTAGTATAAGAATTGGCAGCAGCAGTTTTAACATTGTAATAGATTAAGATTTTTGAGGTGGTCCGTTGCATGCGTTCGTGTTGTAGCTACGAGTAATGCTAATCCGGTGCATGCTTCGCATGCGGAGAAGGTGAGAAGGGTTATTGGTAGGATAGCTGTTGTTGTTATTTGGGTATTTTGTATAAGTGCAGCTGTTGATATAAATAAGGCAACTAATATAGACTCAATACAAAGTAAGGCAGATACAAGATGGGTGCGATGTAGGGCTAACCCTAATAAACTTAGGATGAAGGTGGTTATTAGGGTTAGTTGAATAGTTGTCATTTGGTAATCCTAGTAGGGACTAGGTTTTATTGAGTCGAAATCAATTGTCTTAGATAGACTAATTACTTATTCTGCCCACTCTAAACCTTTGTGTAGTCATTCATAAGTAAGGCCAAGGGTTAAAATGATAATGATTAAAGATGTCAGAAGTATGGTGGCTTCGGGGTGGTGCGTGTTTAATGCTCAGGGGGTTGGAAGTAGAAGTGCGATTTCTAGGTCAAAAAGTAAAAATAAAATTGCTACAAGAAAGAAGCGAATGGAAAAGGGTAGACGTGCCGTCCCTAGGGGATCAAACCCACATTCGTATGGGGAGAGTTTTTCGGAGTTTGGTTTTATTAGTGGCAGTCAGAAACTAATTAGCATAAGTAGTGTTGTAATGATGGTGATTATTAGAGCGAGATTTAAAATTTTTATTATCCCTTCTTAGTGGGTACTAAGTCTTATTGAGTGGAAGTCAATTATACTGATATATTAAAGGGGCAGGATCCTCATCAATAGATTGAAATATAAAGGAAAAGTCAAACTACGTCAACGAAGTGTCAATATCAAGCTGCGGCTTCGAAGCCAAAGTGGTGGTTTGTTGTGAAGTGGTATTTTATTTGTCGTAGAAGTATAATAGTGAGAAAGGTTGTTCCAATAATTACATGTAACCCATGAAATCCTGTTGCAACAAAGAATGTGGCACCATAAACGCTGTCCGCAATAGTGAATGGTGCTTCGTAGTATTCTATTGCCTGCAGTAGTGTGAAGTAGAGGCCTAGTATAATTGTGGTGGTTAGAGCTTGGATTGTTTCTGGTCGTTTTCCTTGTATAATTGCATGGTGAGTTCATGTCACGGTAACACCGGAGGCCAGAAGAACAGCTGTGTTTAATAGTGGAACTTCGAATGGGTCTAGGGGGATAACTCCCCCAGGAGGTCAGCACCCCCCTAATTCAGGGGTTGGTGCCAGACTTGAGTGGTAAAAAGCCCAGAAGAATCCAATGAAGAAAAACACTTCTGATACGATAAATAAAATTATTCCGTATCGAAGTCCTTTTTGTACATTAGGGGTGTGATGTCCTTGAAAGGTTCCTTCACGGGTGATATCTCGTCATCATTGAACTATTGTTAGTAGTATTAATATTAATCCTATGCTTAATAGGGTTATAGAGGTAAAGTGAAATCATATAGCCAGGCCAGATGTTATTAATAAGGCAGCAATTGCACCTGTTAGTGGTCATGGACTTGGATCGACTATGTGAAAAGTGTGTGCTTGGCGGGTCATTAAGAATTTTCTTGTAGGTATAGTGTGATTAAGAGTACAAATACATAGGCTTGAATTATAGCAACGGCTATTTCTAGTAAGGTGAGTATAATTAGTGTTATTAGTGTTAGTATTGCAATTAAGGGTATTATTGAAGTTAGAATTAAGGCGGCTGAGGAAATAAGTTGTATTAGTAGATGTCCTGCTGTTAGATTTGCAGTTAGTCGTACTCCAAGAGCGAGGGGGCGAATAAAAAGGCTAATTGTTTCGATGAGGATGAGAGGGGGAATTAAAATGGTTGGTGTGCCTATAGGTAGAAGATGGCCGAGTGAGTTAGTTGGTGCATTTCGTAAGCCTGAGAGGACTGTTATTAGTCAAAATGGAATAGCTAGGGCCATATTTAAGGCTAGTTGTGTTGTTGGAGTAAAGGTGTAGGGTAGTAGTCCTAATAGGTTTAGTAAAATAAGAAAGGTTATTAGTGTTAATAGAGTGATTGATCATTTATGTGCTGGGGGGTTAACTGGGGACATCAGTTGTTTAATATATAGTTTTATCGTTCAGGATTGAATTGTTGCGAGTCGGTTTGTTACAATTGTGGTTTGTGGTGATAGAAGAAGCGTTGGTATTAGTAATGCGAGTAGTGTTAGTGGGAAGCCTAGTATAATTGGGGTTGAAAATTGATCGAATAGGTTTAAAATCATGGTCAGGTTCATATTGGGTTTTTAAAGTTGGATTGAGTAATTTTGGGGGTCTTGAGATATATTATTTGTAGGAGTTTTGGTTTTAAAAGTAGGAGGAGAATTATTCATGTAAATAGAAGAGTTGTAAATCAAGGAGCGGGGTTGAGTTGTGGCATTCTCTAAGGGGGAGAAGATCCCCTTTTCTAACTTAAAGGGCTAGTGCTAATGGCAAGTCTTGTTGGAGATAGCAGCATAGAGGAAGATCAGGTTTCGAACTTTGTTAAAGCTGTTGCTTCTACTACAATAGGTATAAAGCTGTGATTCGATCCACAAATCTCTGAGCCGTAAAATATGCCCGGGTGGGAGGTGGTGAATGTTGTTTGATTTAGTCGTCCTGGAATAGCATCGGTTTTGATGCCTAGAGAGGGTACGGCTCAAGAGTGTAATACGTCTTCTGCTGAGACAAGTACTCGAATGGGAGATTTTATTGGGACAACCATTCGGTGATCTACTTCTAGTAGGCGAAGTTCTCCTGATTTTAGGCTTTCTGTTTGAGTTATGTATGAATCAAATGTGAGATTTTCGTAATCTGTGTACTCATAGCTTCAATACCATTGATGTCCTAGGGCTTTAATAGTTATGAGCGGGTTGTTAATTTCATCTATTAGATAAAGGATTCGTAGGGAGGGGAGTGCAATTATAATAAGGATGATTGCAGGTAAAATTGTTCAAATTATTTCTACTTCTTGTGCATCTATTGTACTAGTGTGTGTAAGAGGGGTGGTTATTATTAAGGTGATTACATACAAGACTAATGTGCTAATTAAGAAGACAATTATTAATGAATGATCGTGGAAGTGTAGTAATTCTTCTATAATGGGGGAGGCAGCATTTTGAAATCCAATTTGTGTTGGGTGGGCCATCTAAGTCTCACAGGGGTTTACCTGTTATTTAGCACTGACGGGGCTATGTAATTATTTACTAGAGTCTTATAAGAGAAATGCATAATGGTAGTGCAGTTGACTTGAAATTAGCTGGGGGGGGTTCGATTCCCTCGTCTCTTGACATGAAGAACGTAGGTTGGTTCTTCATATGTGTGATAAGGAGGGGGACATCCGTGCAGTCATTCTAGGTTGGTGTTCGATAATTCAATTGTTAGTACTTCTCGTTTGGCTGAAAAGGCCTCTCAAATAATGAATAGTATTATGATTACGGCAACTAGTGAGATTAGTGATCCGATTGATGAGATAGTATTTCATAGTGTGTAGGCGTCCGGGTAGTCCGAGTAGCGTCGTGGCATTCCCGCTAGTCCTAGGAAATGTTGTGGAAAGAAGGTTATATTAACCCCAATAAATATTACTCCAAAATGAATTTTCGTTCAGGTTGTATGAAGTGAATAGCCTGAAAAAAGTGGAAATCAGTGTACAAATCCCCCCATGATAGCAAAAACTGCTCCTATGGATAAGACATAGTGGAAATGAGCAACTACATAGTAGGTATCGTGGAGTACAATATCTAAGGAGGAGTTTGCTAGGATAATGCCTGTTAATCCACCTACGGTAAACAGAAAAATAAAGCCTAAGGCCCATAGTAAAGCGGCGTCTCATTTAATTATACCTCCATGGAGTGTTGCTAACCAGCTAAAGACTTTTACCCCAGTTGGAATAGCGATAAGTATGGTAGCGGAGGTAAAGTAGGCACGGGTATCAACATCTATTCCGACGGTAAATATATGATGGGCCCATACGATAAACCCTAGGAAGCCAATAGATATTATGGCTCAGACTATGCCTATATATCCGAAAGGTTCTTTTTTAGCAGCATAATAGGTTACGATGTGAGAGATTATTCCGAAGCCAGGCAGAATTAGAGTATATACTTCGGGGTGTCCGAAGAACCAGAAAAGATGTTGGTAGAGTACAGGGTCCCCTCCTCCTGCGGGGTCAAAAAAGGCTGTATTAAGATTTCGATCAGTTAGCAATATAGTAATGCCAGCTGCTAGAACTGGGAGGGAAAGAAGAAGTAGTACTGCTGTAATTAAAACAGATCAAACAAATAAGGGCGTATTATATTGAGATATTGCAGGAGGTTTTATGTTAATACAGGTGGTAATGAAGTTAATTGCGCCAAGAATAGAGGAGATTCCGGCTAAGTGAAGAGAAAAGATTGTTAGGTCTACAGATGCTCCGGCATGTGCTAAATTTGCAGCCAAAGGGGGATACACGGTTCAGCCAGTGCCGGCCCCAGCTTCGACGGCGGAAGAGGCCAGTAGTAGGAGTAATGATGGGGGAAGAAGCCAGAAGCTTATGTTATTTATTCGAGGGAATGCTATATCTGGGGCTCCAATTATCAGGGGGACTAACCAATTTCCAAATCCCCCAATTATTACAGGTATTACCATGAAGAAGATTATAACAAATGCATGGGCGGTTACGAGTACGTTATAGATTTGATCATCTCCAAGAAGGGCTCCTGGTTGATTAAGCTCTGCTCGTACTAATAGGCTAAGGGCGGTACCTACTATTCCAGCTCAGGCGCCGAAAATTAAATATAAAGTACCGATATCTTTATGGTTTGTTGAGAAGAATCAACGAGTAAGGATCACAGGTAAGATGGCCGAGAAATAGGCAGCGGATTGTAGCTTCGCCCACGGGCAAAACGCCCTTTTATCAGTCCGGAGGTGAATCACATCAAAATGCAAATTTGAAGAAGCACCCTAAAAGGTGCCGGGGCTTCTCCCGTTTTTTTCAAACGGGAGAAGTGGATTGAAGCCCGCTGGCTTGGGTGTTTAATTGTTAATTAAAGTTTTACGGGGTCGAAGCCCGTCAATCTATAGAGGCTTTAGCTTAATTAAAGTACTTGAGTTGCATTCATTTGATGGGCATTAGAGTTGTCCAGGCTTTCAGAAACTAGAGGGGATCTCTGTTTAGGGCTTTGAAGGCTCTTGGTTTGGTGTGTAACCTAAGTTTCTATTAGATAAAGTTTTGTATAAGTGGTATAATGGGCAGGAGTATGGTAGTGCTAATGATTAGTTGTGGCATAGTTTTTGTAAATTTTGGTTTATGGCGTCATTTGTGTTGGGTTGTTATTGGTGTTGGTGGAGTCGTTATAATAGTGAGGTAGGCTAGGCGTAGATAGAAAAGTAGACTTGGGAGTGTTGAGAGTGCTATAATGGTGCTGATGGTTGTTAGGTTTGTTTTTGTTAATTCTATTAGGATAAGTCATTTTGGTGAGAAACCTGAAAGCGGTGGGAGGCCTGCTAATGATAATAGTACTATTATTATTATAACAAGTATTGTAGGTGAGTTTGGTCAGGCTAATCCTAGATCTGTAATTGATTTTGCGGTTGATGTTAGTAGTGTTATAAATATAGAGGTTGTTATTATAATATAAAGGATTATTGTTAGGGTAGTAATATTAAGATTTATGGATAAAGCTATGATAAGTCATCCTATGTGAGTGATTGATGAGTAGGCTATAATTTTTCGAGTTTGAGTTTGGTTTAGTCCTAGTACCCCTCCTACTATTGTTGAGAGAAGGCTTAATGTAATAAGTATTGTTAGGTTAAGGTGGGTTGAAGTCATATAAATAATTGATAGTGGGGCTAATTTTTGTCATGTTGAAATGAGGAGAGCAGTGTTAATTGTTGAGCCTTGTATTACTTCTGGAAATCAGGAGTGTATTGGGACAAGTCCTAGTTTTATGGAAATTGCTAATGTAAATAGGGCAGCGGCTTGTTGGTTTTGTAGGTGTATAATGGTTCATTGTCCTGTTGTTCATGCGTTAAGTATGCTTGCAAATAGGATTATAGCTGCTGCAGCGGCTTGAATGAGGAAATATTTGGTGGCGGCTTCTGTAGCTCGCGGGTGGTGTTGTTTGGCAATAATTGGAAGGATGGCTATGGTATTAATTTCTAGGCCTATTCAGGCTAATAGTCAGTGGTGGCTTGTTATGGTAATAATTGTGCCTGTGGCTATGGTACAGATGAGAATTGTTCATGTTGTTGGACTTATTAGTATAGGAGGGGGTTGATACCAACATTGTCGGGGTATGGGCCCGAAAGCTTAGTTAGCTGACTATACTAAAGGATAGCATAGTAGGTAGTGCATAAGGTTTTGATCCTTAGTGGTGCAGGTTCGTATCCTGTTCTTTTAGGAAGCGAGAGGAATTGAACCTCTTTGGGTACCTTATCAAAGTAATCCTTAATCGTTCAGGCACGTTTCCTATGTTTGTGTTGGTGGAGTGCCAGCTATTATAATGGGAATAGCGATACATAATAGGTAGGTAGCTAGTGTTATGGGTAAAAAGTTTTTTCATACTAGGTGTATTAGTTGATCGTAGCGGAATCGGGGGTATGAGGCTCGAATTCATAAAAAGATAAGGGTTAGTATGGTAGTTTTTAGTATTAAGTTTGAATGTAAAGATTTTTGTGGATATGTTTTGGGGTAAGGATTAAGAGGCATGAGATAGTATTTATTATTAGGATGTTTGCATATACTGCTAGAAAAAACAGGGAGGAATGGAACCTGATGCATTATTCCTACCATTAAAGCTCCGATACTAGTTCCTGATTTCACCCATTCTGGTTTAAATCAAATTGGTGCCGCGGTTTGGCTTTCCGGGCTTAGTGTTGAGAATGTAATCCATATATATTTATAGGAGTCTCAGGAGGGAAGCCGGCCATTCAGATTGATTTTTGTGTTATAAATTAGTGTTGTTATGGAGAAGTTTCCTACTAACATTAAAGTAGAAAGTAAGATGATTCCTAGAGTTACTTCATAAGAAATTGTTTGTGCTACTGCTCGTAGAGCCCCTAATAGGGCATATTTTGAGTTTGATGATCAACCTGATCAAAGAATAGTGTAGACTATTAGGGCGGATACGGCAAGTATGAATAGAAAACTTAAGTTTAGGTCGGTTAATGGTTGTGGTATAGGTATCGGGGCTCAGATGATTAAGGCTAATGTTAGCGCAGTTGTAGGTATTATTAGAAATAGTGTGTTTGATGATGAGAGGGGGCGGATTGGTTCTTTAGTAAATAGTTTAATTCCGTCTGCGATTGGTTGAAGAAGGCCTAGGGGTCCTACTAGATTTGGCCCTTTTCGAAGTTGTATATATCCTAATAGTTTTCGTTCTAAGAGGGTTAGGAAGGCTACTGCTAATAGGATTGGGATAATTAATATAAGGGGGTTAATAATGTAGGTTAATAGATGTTGCATTTGTTAAGGAGAAGATTTGAACTTCTGGTTAGAAGGGCTTAGACCTTGTGCATATACCTGACTCTGCCACCTTAAAAACCCCTTGTTTTGGGGTGTAGGTTTTGTGGTTGTTTTAGTTGTTTTCAATTATTGCAGGGCGTACCTGTAGCATAGGCCTTGTCTTTTCGGTCCTTTCGTACTGGAGAAGAAGTATCATAGATAGAAACCGACCTGGAATAGTCCGGTCTGAACTCAGATCACGTAGGACTGTTAATCGTGAACAAAACGAACCTTTAGTAGCGGCTGCACCACTTGGGTGTCCTGATCCAACATCGAGGTCGTAAACCCTCTTGGCGATAGGGACTCTTAAAGAGGATTGCGCTGTTATCCCTAGGGTAACTTAGTTCGTTGATCAGTATGACTGGGTCAATAAATTATTACGTAGACGTGTAGGTCTTAGTTGAACGTGTGGTTCTATTGCTTGGAAGTTCTTTTTTTTTCCAAAGTTGCCCCAACTGAAGTTTTGTTGCTATATTTATAGTTTAAGTAGGCAAATTGACTAGTAGTTTTTTGTTTAGCAAGTAAGTTTAAAGCTCCATAGGGTCTTCTCGTCTTATGGGTGTATTTCAGCTTTTGTACTGGAAGATCAGTTTCATTGATTATTTACGGGAGACAGTTAGGCCCTCATTTAGCCGTTCATACTAGTCTCTAATTAAGAGACAAGTGATTATGCTACCTTTGCACGGTTAGGATACCGCGGCCGTTTAATTAGTCACTGGGCAGGCAGGACCTTTAATACTCGTTAGGCTAAAGGCTATGTTTTTGGTAAACAGTTGGGGCATATTAGCCGAGTTCCTTTCGCGAATTTTAATCTATCTTTTAGCACGCCTGTGTTGGTGTTACAGTTTGTAAATAAAGGTACTTGATGTTTGTTTATTGTACTTTGTAGTAGTCTGTTTAACTGTCAGTAGTTTATCGATTTTTGATGAATAGTTGTGCTAAGAGAATAATTCTTATTACTAGTTTTAGCATTAGTTCTTCTAATTAATAGATTGGCTCAGTGGGTTTGTTAGGGGGTTGTGGTAAAATAAGAAATTGTTTGTTATTATGCTTTGACGCGATTTTTTATGGTGGCTGGTTTAAAGCCAACGGGGTAAGAGAAGTATGTTTGACCTCTAATATTGGTTGTATCCAATTACAATAAGGCTGTACCCTTATTGTATAACTTTTAATCAGATATAGTCTTAATTAGTAGAGTTGATCAGAATTAAAGTTGAGCTTAGACTCTTTTAATGAGCAACCAGCTATCACCAGACTCGGTTGGCTTTTCACCTCGTACTCTAAAATCTCCCCACTCTTTTGCCACAGAGACGGGTGGGCCTATGTAAAGGTTGTTTTGGAGTAGATCGACTGGGTTCGGGGGTTCAGGCTGAGATACGTATTGCTTGATATGTTCTAGCTAAATCATGATGCAAAAGGTACAGGGGTTTATCCTTGCTTTTTTTTGCTGTAGTTAGTGATTATTCTTTCATGTTTCCCTTATGGTACTATTTGCTATTGCGCTAATGTTGTTTTCTATCTCCTATACTTACAAGTACGAATGTTTTTATGGTTGTTAGTGGAAAGTTGGGAGGGGTGGGGGTAGGCTAGAGGGTTAGCTCAAGAAGGCTCATGGTGAGCATGGTTTAATTGTAAGTTAAGGGCTTTGTAGTTAAGCTACTTCTTGTAGTCCAAGTGCACTTTCCAGTACACTTACCATGTTACGACTTGCCTCATCTAGAATTATTTATTGATTTATTTAGTTTGGTGGTACTAATGTGAGATGAGGGTGACGGGCGGTGTGTACGCGCCCCAGAGCAGGGTTCAATTAGGTTTTCTCTCCTTATTTACTTCTAAATCCGCCTTAGGATATAAGTTTCATTATATCGTGCGTGTCCTCTGTTTTGGAGAATGTAGCCCATCTTTTTCCGCCTCATTAGCTACACCTTGACCTGACGTTTTTATGGTTGACAATTTTGTCCACTTTTGATCTCTCATGAGGTGGACTGACGACGGCGGTATATAGGCTGATTGCGAGAGGGGGTAAGGTATAGCGTGGGGTGTCGATTATAGGACAGGCTCCTCTAGGTTGATATGGGGTACCGTCAAGTCCTTAGAGTTTTAAGTTTTTCACTAGTAATTCTCTGGCGAATATATTGTGTAGAAAATATATTAGGGTTAATGGCTAAGCATAGTAGGGTATCTAATCCTAGTTTGTTTCTTAGCTTTCATGGGTCAAGGTTTATTGAGATTGTTTGGTTTTCTTGTAGATTATAAGTTTTACATTTACTCTTGGTTTTAATCTCGTTTGTGGTCTCTAGCCATGTTTTACGCCGAAATCTATTGTTTTTAGCCCTTCGTATAACCGCGGTGGCTGGCACGAAGTTTACCGGCTTAATAGGGTTTTGACTAAGTCAAGCTGTTGCTCATGGCTTAATGTTTATCACTGCTGGGTCCCGTGGGGGGGTGGCATTGCGAGGTGTTATGGGCTACTTTTAGAGTGCGCCTGATACCAGCTCCGTTTTTAAGTATAATTGAATGGGCGTACTCACTGGAATGTAAATGCTTGCATGTGTAAGTCTAATCATAAGTAATAGTAAGTTTAGGACCAAAACTATCTGTTTCTGGGAAAAATTATCCATCGTGGCATCTTCAGTGCCATACTTTGGTTTTTAAGTTACAGGAAC